CGTTATGGATTTTCAGTTTATGGGAGGTAGTATGGGATCTGTAGTAGGTGAAAAAATCACACGTTTGATCGAATATGCTAGAAATCAATTTTTACCTCTTATTCTAGTGTGTGCTTCCGGAGGAGCACGCATGCAAGAAGGAAGTTTAAGCTTGATGCAAATGGCTAAAATATCTTCCACTTTATATGATTTTCAATCAAATAAAAAGTTATTCTATGTATCTATTCTTACATCCCCTACTACTGGTGGAGTAACCGCTAGTTTTGGTATGTTGGGGGATGTAATTATTGCCGAACCCGATGCCTATATTGCATTTGCGGGTAAAAGAGTAATTGAACAAACATTGAATAAAACAGTACCCGAGGGTTCGCAGGAAGCTGAATATTTATTTGATAAGGGCTTATTCGATCAAATCGTACCACGCAAGCTTTTAAAGGGTGTTCTGAGTGAGTTACTTCAGTTCCACCATTTTTTCGTTTGAACTCCGAATTCAATCAAGTAGAGCCTTAATTTAGAAAAGTGGATTATCATACAGATATATTTCGATCGTGAAGTTCATTTATTTAGTTCTACAGTCCTTGTACTAATTTTATTAGATATATATACTCGCTTATTACATATTAATTAATTAGTTTATTACTTACTAATTAGTTATAGTAGTAAGTAATAAACTAATTAATTAATATATGTTTATAAGTAACAATAACAGGTACAAATATTAAATTGAGGTACCCATTCTATGACAACTCTCAACAGCTTACCCTCCATTTTTGTGCCTTTAGTGGGCCTAGTATTTCCGGCAATTGCAATGGCTTCTTTATCTTTTTATGTTCAAAGAACTAAGATTTTTTAGATGCGATGGGGCCAAGACAAAATCTGATCTATTTTTTCAAGACTTAGATATCATGGATATCCATTTAGTAGAATATTGTATAACAAGTGGTTTCTCCAAATAGAAATAAAAAAAAGCTCTTATGCATGCGTATGCGTAAACACGATATATGGGTAAATGAATTGTAATTATGGACCGGGATGGGAGCAGATGGATGAAATTCAAGTCCATGTATCTATAAATAGGTATGTAGATCTTTATAGGAGGTCCTATAAAGGAAAGGGGATGATTTTAGATCTAAGCAATTCGATGAATTACTCCTAAAGGTTCACAAATAGTGCTAGCTGATTAGAATTACTTCGGAAACAAAATCAAAATACAAAATAAAGTACAGTACATGCTTATTCTCTCAATTCCAATAAAATGCAACTGGATCTAGTCTGTATGAGTTGGCCATCAGAATCTATATGGATAGAATTTATAGCGGGGTCTAGAAAAACAAGCAATTTCTGCTGGGCTTTTATCCTTTTTTTTGGTTCATTAGGATTTTTATTGGTTGGAACTTCTAGCTATCTTGGTAGAAATTTGATATCTTTATTTCCATCTCAGCAAATAGTTTTTTTTCCGCAAGGAATCGTGATGTCTTTCTATGGGATTGCAGGTCTCTTTATTAGTTTCTATTTATGGTGCACAATTGTGTGGAATGTAGGTAGTGGTTATGATCGATTCGATAAAAAAGAAGGAATAGTGTGTATTTTTCGTTGGGGGTTCCCTGGAAAAAACCGTCGCATCTTTCTACGATTCCTTATCAAGGATATTCAATCTATCAGAATAGAAGTTAAAGAGGGTATTTATGTTCGTCGTGTCCTTTATATGGACATCAGAGGTCAGGGTGCCGTTCCTTTGATTCGTACTGATGAAAATTTGACTCCGCGAGAAATTGAGCAAAAAGCTGCTGAATTGGCCTATTTCTTGCGCGTACCGATTGAAGTCTTTTGAGAAATGAAGAATAACGGAAATGCGGCAGGAGGAAAAAACTCAAGTCAAGAACCCTATTTTCTTTTTCTAGAGCATAACCTAACTGAACTTTCTTCAGAATCCCCATTCATTCTTCGAGCCAAAGCAGGCGTATACGTAAGAGTCATAACCTAAAACAAAACGAAAGAATTTTTTTTTGAACAAAAAAAAATTGCGTCTGTCAATTAAAGCCACACAACTCAATTCAGCAACAAAACGAAGTAACAAATCGAAATAATAGATTGATCTCATTTATCAAAATAAAAGTCTTTCGGAATAAAGACTTTCTATTTTTTTTTTATTTTCAATAATTGGAATTAATACGTTAGAGACAGACGGATTATATCTTGTCAATTTTTTCTACTTTCTTTTGTCAATCACCCTTTCTTTTATCCTTTCTTTTATCCTTTCTTTTGTGCTCTTTAAGAACCAAACAATTCAACCTCTTTCTTAGAATGTCACGATACCCTTTTGTTTCTGTCTTTTTTTGATCATCATAATATTCTTCATAAAATTTCCTGAATTTTTTCAGGACTAACTATAGTTATAGTATGGATAGTCCGCGAAATTTTTTTGACATATTTGCTATTTTTATGAGGATTCTTTCGTCTCGAAATCCGCATAGAATAATATTCATTACTCGAGGCGGTTCTTTCGAGCATTGATCGAAAGAGGACAATTGCTTCGAATTGGATCAATTGAAATCTCTGGAAATAATATTCTATATATTTTTCACGCGAATTCGAAGTGGATTCTTATCATATTTTTGACTTCTGTATTTTAGATTCAAGGGCTAAGCACTTAATAAAAAAGAAAAAAACAGAGAATCAATTCGCTATCTATTTTATAATGGAACTCCTTCTTGATAGAAAGATCAGATCGCCTAGAGTCAATGAAAGAGGTGGGTTCATTAACCATTCACAGATACAAAAAAATGTCAAAAAAAAAAAAGAAAGCATTCATTCCCCTTCTATATCTTGCATCTATAATATTTTTGCCTTGGTGGATTTCACTCTCATTTAATAAAAGTCTGAAATCCTGGGTTACAAATTGGTGGAATACTGGGCAATCCGAAACTTTCTTGAATGACATTCAAGAAAAGAGTATTCTAGGACAATTCATAGAATTAGAGGAACTCTTCTTTTTGGACGAAATGATAAAAGAATACAAAAAATACCCGGAAACACATCTACAAAAACTTCATATAGGAATCCACAAAGAAACGATCCAATTGATCAATATGCACAATGAAGATTGTATCCATATGATTTTGCACTTCTCGACAAATATAATTTATTTCTTTATTCTAAGTAGTTATTCCATTTTAAGTAATGAGGAACTCGTTATTATTAACTCTTGGGTTCAAGAATTCCTATCTAATTTAAGTGACACAATAAAAGCTTTTTTGATTCTTTTATTAACTGATTTCTGTATCGGATTTCATTCACCCCACGGTTGGGAACTAATGATTGATTATATCTACAAGGATTTTGGGTTTGCTCATAATGATCAAATTATATCTGGTCTTGTTTCCGCCCTTCCTGTCATTCTAGATACAATTTTGAAATATTGGATCTTTCGGTATTTAAATCGTGTATCTCCGTCACTTGTAGTTATTTATCATTCAATGACTGACTGAAAAAAATGCATTGATCCAATTCTAATATAAAGTTTCTTACTTTGTATATAAGCATGCAAAGTCGAACTTACATTACTCCTTCTACCCATCGAGGGGGGGGGGAATTGCTGCTATCTTTGGATAACAAATTTTTAGTATTTTTAGTATACAGTAAATAGCAAAATCGTGGATAAGGGGCTAGACTAGCGACCTACAAAATTTTATTGTAGCAATTTTCGGGATCAATGATTGGACCATGCAAACTAAAAATACCCTTTCTTGGATAAAGGAAAAGATTACTCGATCTATTTCCGTATCGTTCATGATATATATAATAACCGGCGCATCCATTTCAAACGCATATCCCATTTTTGCACAGCAGGGTTATGAAAATCCACGAGAAGCAACTGGGCGTATTGTATGTGCTAATTGCCATTTAGCTAATAAGCCCGTGGATATTGAGGTTCCACAAGCGGTACTTCCGGATACTGTATTTGAAGCAGTTGTTCGAATTCCTTATGATATGCAACTGAAACAAGTTCTTGCTAATGGTAAGAAAGGCGCCTTGAATGTAGGGGCTGTTCTTATTTTACCGGAGGGCTTTGAATTAGCCCCACCCGATCGTATTTCGCCTGAGATGAAAGAAAAGATAGGCAATCTGTCTTTTCAGAGTTATCGCCCTACTAAAAAAAATATTCTTGTTATAGGCCCCGTTCCTGGTCAGAAATATAGTGAAATTACCTTTCCGATTCTTTCCCCAGACCCTGCTACTAATAAGAATATTCATTTCTTAAAATATCCGATATATGTAGGCGGAAACAGGGGAAGGGGTCAGATTTATCCTGACGGTAGCAAAAGTAACAATACAGTTTATAATGCTACGGCAGCGGGTATAGTAAGCAAAATCATACGAAAAGAAAAAGGGGGATACGAAATAACCATAACAGATCTATCGGACGGGCGCCAAGTGGTTGATATTATCCCTCCAGGACCAGAACTTCTTGTTTCAGAGGGTGAATCCATTAAACTCGATCAACCATTAACAAGTAATCCTAATGTGGGGGGGTTTGGTCAGGGGGATGTGGAAATAGTACTTCAAGACCCATTACGTGTTCAGGGCCTTTTGTTCTTCTTTGCATTTATTGTTTTGGCACAAATCTTTTTGGTTCTTAAAAAGAAACAGTTTGAGAAGGTTCAATTGTCTGAGATGAATTTCTAGATCCGTGGATTTATCAACATCAAATTCGTAAAAAAGAAGGAAATTCTTTCTAACCATTGGGTTAGGTATGATCAAAAAAAGTATGAAATTGAATTGTTTACATCCCTTTCCCCCATATAAGATATGCCTGGAATTCCTTTTATCGCATCTCTAATATGTATATTGTGAAGAAGGCTATTTGGCTTTACCCCCTCTTTGCTTTTTTCAATCCCAATTTGATAAGTGTGACTAGATCCCTATTCTTGTGTCAAATCGAAATCTTCAAAAATGGGTTTTTCTATTCTAATAGAATCCAATTTGACTAGATACTAAAC